TCTTTTTTATCCAGAATTCATGGGAACAAAAAAGGCCCGGCTAGGTACTAACCTGGCCGGGCTGAAAAAACAAGTTTTTTGAATTCTATAATTATTCTATAATTTATTCTAATTTATTCTATTAAAGTTATTATAATAATTTATACTAATTTGCTAATTTGATTTTTATAATCTTTTAAATCCTTTAATTAAACATATATTTCTTATTTTATTATTTATATTATTTGTTTATGTTTTTTATTATATTCTTTTTTTTTTTTAGAATTCTAAATTTGAATTATTAAATTCAATTAAGAAATTATTAAGAAATTCAATTAATTTTTTTATTCGAATTTCTAGAATTTCAAAAATAAAAAAAATTCTATTTATTTTTTTTTTAGATTCTTTATTAGTTATTAGTTAGATTATTTATTAGTATTAGAATTCTTTATTCTTAAATTTCTAATTAATAAGTAATAAGGTAATAAGATGAATATATTTAATTCAAATAATATTTAAAATAATATATTAATATATATATAAATTATTATATATATAAATTATTAAATATTTTTTTTTTATTATCTAGAGTATTCTAATTTTATTATTCTATATTAGAAATTAGAATTCTATTCTAATTATATATTATATATATTATATAAATAGAGATAAGATAGAAATATCAAATTAAATAAATCAAAAAGAAAAAAAAAAAGGGCCCCTTTCAATTGGGGAGAGATGGCTGAGTGGACTAAAGCGTCGGATTGCTAATCCGTTGTACGAATTTTTCGTACCGAGGGTTCGAATCCCTCTCTTTCCGTTTTCATCAAAGATTTGGTATCTTATTTACCTTTTTTTTTTTTTAATTTATAGAACAGAGTCTCTTTTGTTTCTTTTCTTTGTTTGTTTGAATTTTTTTATTATATTATTATTAGAATATTATTATTAGAATATTAGAATATAATTAATATAAATAGAATCTAATTCTTTTTTTTATTTCTTTTTCATTTTTGAAATATTGAAAATAGAATATAAATATTGATTTCTAATTGATTTTAATTTTGATTTCTAATTTAGATTTCTAATTTAGAATTTATAAAAGTTAAAATTGAAAGATGAAAAATGGATAATAAGAATATTTCAAAATCAAGCACAAGCAAGGAAAACACAGAAAACAAAAGAATAAAAAATCATATTTTTTTATTCTTCACGTCCCGGATTACGTCCTGGATCGTTAGATAGGAATCCGAAGATGAAAAGAGAAACAAAGAATATCACTACCGTGTAAACAAAAAGTTTTAGAGTAAGCATTACACAATCTCCAAGATCATAAAAAAAAAAGAAAGAGAATAGATTCTCCTATAGTACACATGAGGATTCACACTGTAAAACTTATCTGATCTTAGAAATCAAGATTATTAAAATGTTCGAATATTTTTTTTTTCGAATAAATTATGAATCTTTCTAGGACAGTATTAGTATTCAAATTAAGGATCTCATCGAAAACTTACAGCAGCTTGCCAAACAAAAGCTAAGAGAAAAAAGAGTACAGGTATTACTGGCATAATATCGACAATTGGATTCAAAAAAGCATAGGCTTCAGGTAATTTTGCGAAGAAAAGACTACTTGAATAAAGAGCGGAGTTAATACAAATACAGACCAAACTAAAGATATTAAGCATAACAAGCATTTTGTTCTTTAAGATAATTGTATTTTTTCTTTTTGTGAATTCAATTAAAAAAAATGAAAAATTAAGTTAATATTATTAAGTATTAAAGTATTAAGATTCAGTTTATATTTTAAGTTTATATTATTATTAATATATTATATTCTTATTCTGAATTTTCTAATAAATGGATTTTCCCCCTTTTTTTTTATTAAATTAATATTAATAATAATTAATAGTATAAATCTTAAATGAAATAAAAAAGAATAATAATAATGAATTTCTTATTTAATTAATATTAAGAAATAAAAAAAAATAATAAAATAATAAAGAATTTGAATTAATTACGAATAAAATGATGAATCAAATAAAAAAAAGTAGACCAAAAAAATCCTTCTTTGATTTGAACTTATCAAATTCAAAATCTTTCCATTCTGAAATAAAAAGAAATAAAAAATAGAAGAAATCAGACTTTCATGCAATATCTTAATTGAATTATATGTAATGATCAATAATTTAAGTTTCATTCTATATCTAGACATATCAAAATTCTAGCAACAATTTATTCTAATTTATTCTATAGATATTTAGATATTTGGACTGGAATTGACGAAGAACCAATATCCATAATAGTGTTTAGTAGTGTCGAATAGAAATAAAAATGGGGCGTGGCCAAGCGGTAAGGCAACGGGTTTTGGTCCCGCTATTCGGAGGTTCGAATCCTTCCGTCCCAGAGCATATCCATTCATGATATATATCATATCTGAATAAGAATTTGATATCATAATCAAGATTGTCCTTTTTTGAGAAACCTTTTGTTTAATAGTATATAATATTGGGTAGAATGTGATTCTTCTTTTTTTTTTTAATGATTCATCTCTAAATCGAGTCACTTTGAAAATGTAGATTCAAAAAGAACTTCTTTTTTTTATTTGTACTGTATATGTAATGTATATTCCAAATTTATATTATTATCTTATTTAATATATTTAGAATTTATATTTAGAATATATTTAGATTTATATATTTCTAATTATATTAGAATATATTTATATATTTCAAAAATAATATTTATATATTTCAAAATATATTTCATATTGAATATTAATTAATAAATAATCAATTTTTAAATTGAAATTGGATTTTGATAATAAATCAAAATCTTCTATTAAAATATAGATATAGAATTCTAATTCTATATTCTATTTCTACAATATCGAATTCATTTGAATTTTTTTTATATTTCTTTAAGAAATCTTCCATTCATATAGAAGGAAAAAATATGGATTCTTATGGATCGATTGAATCAATGACTATTCATGATTTCAGAATTGAATCAATTACATGCCGGCTCCAAACTAGAGGAATGTTATGGTAAAACTTCGTTTGAAACGATGTGGTAAAAAGCAACGTGCGACTTGAAAGACATGATTACATTAGCCGTGGATTCTTATATCCACCATTTTTTTCTATTATATAGAAATGAAGGTGCTCTTTCTCGACATCGTTTGTTCTATTCCACTCTAATTTCTTTTTTTGGGGGAGGAGGGAGGGTTTGATGATGGAAATAGTACATGATGGAGCTCGAGTTGATTCATTTCTCAGGGGCAAGTTTCTAGGGTTAGTGAAAATTAATAAGTTCCAACAACTTCGTAAGTATATTTTCGCTATAGAAATCGAAAGGATCCAATTCGAGCAAGTTAAAAAAAAAAAAGTAAAATTTGTTGGAATTGGTAAAACTATTTCGATCAAAAGTGGATCTGGGGGAATCAACCATCTATTTGTCCGATTCTTTGATGGAAAGAAATCAAAAATGGGTATGTTGCTGCCATTTTTGTAATGATTAAAGATCCTCGAAATAATGTCTAAACCCAATGATTCAAGGAAAAGCTAACGGATCGTGGAACAAGTAAATACCTTTTTCAATTGTCTCAACAACTATATTACACTGACTGAAGACAAAAAATGGATTCTAAAGCTAAAGGAGACAGACAAGAAAGGGGGTAGAGACCGCTCAATAGATGAAATAAAATACCTAACTAAAGGTTTTGTTTTCCTTTGAGTTATTTGAGAGTTATCCAACTTGAGTTATGAGGTTGCGAATACGAGTGATTTTTTTTTTGGAAAGAATAGAAAAAGTATTTCATTTTAATCATAGTCTAATTGATTTGATGATTTTATGAATCTATTTGACATCAGAATTCTATACATAAACATAATTTCGAATTTTCTCGAGCCGTACGAGGAGAAAACTTCTTATACGTTTCTAGGGGGGGTGTATTGTTTATCTATATCTATCCCAATGAGCCGTTTATCGAATCGTTGCAATTGATGTTCGATCCCGAAGAGAGGGGAGAGATCTTCGGAGAGTGGGTTTTTATGATCCGATAAAGAATCAAACCCATTTAAATATTCCTATTATTCTATATTTCCTTGAAAAAGGCGCTCAACCTACAGGAACTGTTCAGGATATTTCAAAAAAAGCGGGTGTTTTTATGGAACTTAATCCTAATCAACAAACAAAATTCAATTTAAATAAATAATAATATAATAAAAAAAAAAAAGAAAAAAAAAAAAAGAGGGTGTGGAAGACTTTTATGTAGATTTTTCGAATCTTTTTCTCTCTTTTCTCCCCCCCCCTCGCTCTCTTGTTCTATTCATACCTAATTTTGGATTTCTTATTGCTGACATAGAATGCTGTTTTTTATAACCACAAAAATCTATTTTTTTTGATAATATAAAAATGGGCAAATGAATAAAAAGAAATTTAATTATTTTAATTAAATTCTATTTAATTATATATTATATATTTTATTAATTTTCATTTTTTTAATTATATAAATTATATAATTAATTATATATTTATATATATTTTGATATTTTTCTATTTGTTTTTTTTTTTTCTTAGTTCTTAGTATTTATTATTATTTTTTATTATTCATTTGTAATTTGAATTCAATTCAATTGGATCTCAATTGGTATTTATTCAATTGAATATTTAAGTTTTTTTTATTCTTAATTCGTTTATTTTCTTCATTGTATTCTTTTTTCAACATTAATATTAATATTGACAACAGTGTATCAAACAAATATAATCCGATCGTGAATAAATGGATCCTTTTATTCCCGTTCCATAGGATTTTTTTTTTTTTTGTTTGATGGGTTCGTTGGATTTTCTGTGATAGAAATAAGAAAAGAAGTTCTTTAATTAAAGAACTTCTTTTCTTTCTTGATTTCTTTTTTCTTTTTCTTTATATTCTATATCTATATTATTGATTATTGAATATTATAATAGAATAATATAATAATATACTTTCTTATTCAAAATAGAATAGATTATTAATAATCTAAATTCTTAATGATATAATAATTTATAAAAATTTATTTCTATTTATAACTTAGAATATTAATATAATATTAATATAATTAGAATAGAATAATATAATTAGAATAGAATAATAAAAAGAAATAAATAATAGAATATAATAATAATAATATATATAATAGAATATAATAAATAATAGAATAGAATATATAAATATATAATAATAAAAATAATAAGAATATTCTAATCTAAATTCTAAATTGGAATAGAAGAATATAAATATAAATAATTAAAGAAAATAAATGAAAAAAAAAAAAAAAAAAGAATGTATAACGTATAACATAGGCGACAAAGAGGCATATAAATTGTTATTTTCTTTTTTTATCTCTTATCTGAGTGTTATCTGAGAAAATTTCTTGTATTTTAATCTGATCTGAACATTTTTATGTTCAGAATCGATTCGACTTCGACATTTAAAATCTTTTTTCTGGATTCTGGATTTTAGATTTTAATGGAATATTCTTTTTTATTATCATTATCCAATTCAATCTTTTTATTTATTTTGATTGCGATTGTATCTACACATCTTATTAGTTTATTTTTTTAGGGTTGCTAACTCAATGGTAGAGTACTCGGCTTTTAAGTGCGACTCCAATTTTTACACATTTCTATGAAGCAATGGATTCGTCCATACCATCGGTAGAGTTTGTAAGACCACGACTGATCCAGAAAGGAATGAATGGAAAAAGCAGCATGTCGTATCAATGGAGAATTCTCAGAATATTTCATTTTTATTGGATCGGGCCAAAATCCATGTTTGTATTCTTGGCTCGCAACAAAAGAAATTCACAGTTGGGTTGAATTAATAAATGGATAGAGTTTGGTGGCTCCAATTATAGGGAAACAAAAAGGAACGAGCTTTTGTTTTGAATTTGAATGATTCCCCCATCTAATTATACGTTAAAAATAAAAAATATTAGTACTTGATGGGGGAAAAGCTTTTCCCATGAATGGATTATTTATTTTTGTTATGAATCCTAACTATTAGCTATTCTCCATTATAATTAGATTATGGGGTGGCGATAAATGTGTAGAAGAAAGAGTATATTGATAAAGATCTTTTTTTTTTTCCAAAATCAAAAGAGCGATTGGGTTGAGAAAATAAAGGATTTCTAACTATCTTGTTATCCTAGAACGAAAATAAAACAATTAGATGGAAAAAGCGAGTAGAGAGAGTCCGTTGATGAGTCTTACTTGTTTTCTAGGTATCTATTTCTTTTTTATTAGAATAGAATACCCTGTTTTGACTGTATCGCACTATGTATTATTTGATAACCCAATAAATCTTCGATCCTTGGCCCAAATCAAATTTCAAAAAATGGAGGAATTTCAAGTATATTTAGAACTAGATAGATCTCGTCAACATGACTTCCTATACCCACTTATTTTTCGGGAGTATATTTTTGCACTTGCTTACGATCATGGTTTAAATAGTTCCATTTTGGTGCAAAATCTAGGTTATGACAATAAATCTAGTTTACTAATTGTAAAACGTTTAATTACTCGAATGTATCAACAGAATCATTTGATTATTTCTGCTAATAATTCTAACAAAAATCCATTTTGGGGGTACAACAAGAATTTGTATTCTCAAATAATATCAGAGGGGCTTGCCGTCAGTGTGGAAATTCCATTTTCCCTACAATTCATCTCTTCCTTAGAGAAGGCAGAAATCATAAAATCCTATAATTTACGATCAATTCATTCAATATTTCCTTTTTTTGAGGAAAAATTTCCATATTTAAATTATGTGTCAGATGTACAAATACCCTACCCTATACATCTGGAAATCTTGATTCAAACCCTTCGATACTGGGTGAAAGATGCCTCCTCCTTTCATTTATTAAGGCTCTTTCTTTATGAGTATTGTAATTGGAATAGTCTGATTACTCCAAAAAAAAGGATTTCTACTTTTTCAAAAAGTAATCCAAGATTTCTCCTGTTCCTATATAATTTTTATGTATGTGAATACGAATCCATCTTTCTTTTTCTCCGTAACAAATCTTCTTATTTACGATTAACATCTTCTGGAGTCTTTTTTGAACGAATCTATTTCTATGCAAAAATAGAACATTTTGTAGAAGTCTTTGATAAGGATTTTCCGTCCACCCTATGGTTCTTCAAGGACCCTTTCATTCATTATGTTAGATATCAAGGAAAATCCATTCTAGCTTCAAAGAATACGCCCTTTTTGATGAAAAAATGGAAATACTATCTTATCCATTTATGGCAATGTCATTTTTTTGTTTGGTCTCAACCAGGAAAGATCCATATAAACCAATTATCCGAGCATTCATTTGACTTTTTGGGCTATTTTTCAAATGTGCGGCTAAATCCTTCAGTGGTACGGAGTCAAATGTTGGAAAAGTCATTTATAATGGAAAATCTTATGAAAAAGCTTGATACAATAATTCCAATTATTCCTCTAATTAGATCATTGGCTAAAGCAAAATTTTGTAATGTATTAGG